ATAAGAGCCGAAATAGGAGTCGGCCCTTCCATTGCATCAGGTAACCATACATGAAGGGGAAATTGTGCAGATTTAGCAATAGCACCGGCAAATAATAGAACAGCGCACAAAGTAACAAATAAAAAATTGACCTCATTATTAGAAATCAAGTTATTAAATATTTGGAATAAATCACGAAATTCGAAACTCCCCGTTACCCAATAAAACCCTAAAATGCCTAATAATAAACCAAAATCGCCAACACGATTAGTTACAAACGCTTTTTGACAAGCCTTTGCTGCAACAGGTCGTGTGAACCAAAATCCTATTAATAGATACGAACACATTCCAACTAATTCCCAAAAAATATAAATTTGTATCAAATTTGAACTAGTAACTAATCCCAACATGGAAGTACTGAAAAAACTCATATAAGCAAAAAATCTTAAATACCCGTGATCATGAGACATATAATTATCACTATAAATAAGAACTAAAATTCCAACAGTAGTGATTAATATTGACATAATAGAAGTAAGTGGATCAATCAAGTATCCAAATTCTAAAGAAAAATCATTATTGATAATCCAAGACCATACATATTGATAGACAGAACTGCTATTTATTTGCTGAATAGACAGATTTATGGAAAAAATCATGACTATACTTAACAATAAAACGCTCTGAAAAGCCCACATACGACGAAGACTTTTTGTTGCCGTCGGAAAAATAAGAAGTCCCAACCCTATTAACATAGGAACTGGAAGTGGAAGAAAAGGTATTATCCACGCATATTGATATGTCTGTTCCATAAAAAATTTTTTTTTTCTTAATTAATTGTTTCCGATTCACCGGATCTTAGCTCTTTCGAAAAAGTAAATAAAAAATAAAGATATGCACTAACTTATTTAATAATTTATATTTATATTAGTATTTATTCTGAGTCTTTTCAAAATTGTTCAAATATGCAAAACAAGAAGTTACAATTGGTCAAATGATATAACCAAGTGACATATAAAAACGAATAGTTATAATAGGAAAGTAGGAAAATAAAAAATATTATTAATATTCATAGAGCAAGGATAAAATTTTAGGCTAAAAAGAGTACTTGATGCTAATATGAATTAGAGGATTAACTAAGGTCGTTGGTCTAATGAAATAAAACCTCTTGATTTTAGTTAGTTTATTTAAACTCATTAACTAATTCATTATGGGATTTATTGTTTTCCATTTCAATCAAAACAATTTATTAGGAATATTTGGAAAGTTTATAAGATTATAGCTCTAAAATAAACTTTTTATCGAGCAAGGATAAAAAATGACTGAGATCCTTTTTTATCAAACTACATACCCTTTAACAGATTTTTTACTAGTCTCATTCGAGTAGGTGTATTTTTTTTCAAGTTTTACTAAAAAAAGACTCAATTTATTAGGCAAAAGTTTACAAGGTATTTTATTACATGTAAATAAAATATAGAATGACTAAAATAAAGGTATTTTAGGTTCTTTATTTCTTTTGATTTCTATCCCATAGCAGATGAGATATAAACAACGAGAACTAAGAGTTCAAAACCAAAAATTTTTGGTTTTACAAATAGTGTATGGAATCAAAATTTTGTTATTTCGAGTCATTTTTTATTTTCACGGATCTTTGACGTATCTAGATTTCTATGAAGAGAATCTTTTAGAAAAAAAAAATAGATAATGAAATAAGATAAGAAATAATAATTCGTTTTGAACAATAGATGTCTTTCACATCCAACTATAACAATGACTAACTTCTTCTTTTTTAAATGGCAGTTCCAAAAAAACGTACTTCGATATCAAAAAAGCGTATTCGTAAAAATATTTGGAAAAGGAAAGGATATTGGGCGGCATTAAAAGCTTTGTCATTAGGGAAATCTCTTTCTACCGGGAATTCAAAAAGTTTTTTTGTACGACAAACAAATAAGTCCTAAAATATTGGAATAATTTGGAATGGATTTGACTAAAAAAATTGGATCAGTAATTAATATCTCAGTAATTTGTTAATTTAATATTAAAGTTAATATAAAATTAACAATTGGCAGTTCCTATTCTAATCAATATGAAATAGACTCTTAATCTTATAAAAAGAAGAAGTATTCTTCTTTCTAAATTCTAAAAATCAAATATATAAGATTTTTTATTTTATTTTTTTAGTATATTTTCATTCAGATTTTGGTGGTGGGGAGTCTTCTTTTCCCCATCGACCTTTAAAAGAATAAATAATGAAAAAATTTTATATTTATCAGGAAGGGCAGATAGAATATTTTTAGTTCAAATTAATTAATTGTTCAAACTAATCCATTCCGTGTTAAAGATTTTTGGATAACTTTCTGACTTCTTAATTTATTATATATACTATATTTAATTTATTTTCCATATATATCCAATTTTCAGCCCAATGAATAATCAATGAATAATCAATAAAAGAACTTAATTGTTGAGATATTATTATATGTACAAGTGGCAATTTGGAGTAATCCAAAATAGACATATT